CGAAAGTTGGGTAGGATGGCCTTTACGTAAGGATTATATTGTTCCCAATTTTTATGAAATACAAGATGCTTATTGAAGGATAAGAAACTAATCTTCACTTCGACAAGTTACAATTTCAGGTATTTAAGGACTATTTGTCGTTCTGCTCTAGATCAAACAGAGGGATTGATGTACTACTGGCATTGGTGCTACGGGTGGATAAAAAAAACGACAAATTAAGAATTCATTAAGATTTAAAAAAGTTTTCTTTTATATGAGCTAAGAACTGATAGAATGAACTAAAAAGTTCTGCATCGTGAACTTTATACCGCGTATACATCAATCACTTACTTATACTTAGATAGGACTCAGAAAGTCATATAATGTATGAGGAAATGAAGAAAAAGATATGAGATAGGATTCGATTTGGACTGGATCTTATATGAATCTTAGCTGTTTTCATCTTCCCCCAAACTCTAACTTTTTTTTTAGTTTTGGGCGCTTCAACTAACTAATTTAACGTTTTGAAATATGTATGAAGTATTAATATTCATTTAACATGAGAAGAGACACAATATATGAACAAATAAAGAAAAAAATATAATCAATTTTATTTATAAAAAAACTATCTCCCCATCTATCTATAAAATAGATGGGGTAGATAACATGATAACTCGATAAATAACTTACGTATATGTCATAATCTCGACATATATATATTGATCCATATTGGTTAGTTTATAAACATAGATACTCAGCAAAAAATTCATCATGTGCCAGGAACCAGATTTGAACTGGTGACACGAGGATTTTCAGTCCTCTGCTCTACCAACTGAGCTATCCCGACCATTCCCCTTTCTGGTACATCATCTCCTCATTTTACTAGATAACTGGGATTTATGTCAATTAAAAAAAGTATGAAAAGGATTATAAAGTCTTATCTAGATATAGATACCGTAATTTCTTAGGTTTTCAAAAAGAAGGACTTTGTCTATAAGTTTGAGTACGAGTAATGCTATGGATTGTGAATCACTCAAAGGAGTACTCCTTATTCAATATTCAATTCAAAGATATTTATTTGTACGTATATCATATATCACATATCACAAGACTTGTGTGATATGAGAAAACCTTTTACGTCCGGACCGATCCATTTCATTTGGAAAAGAGAACCATCTTCAAACCATTAAAAAAAAAAAAGATAACTAGTTAGGAAGTGAAATAAGCTTTTGGGGATAGAGGGACTTGAACCCTCACGATTTTTAAAGTCGACGGATTTTCTTCTTATTATAAATTTCATTGTTGTCAGTATTGACATGTAGAACGGGACTCTCTCTTCATTCTCGTCCGATTAATCAGTTTTTCAAAAAATCTATCAGACTATGGAGTGAATGGTTTTATGAATGAATATTTGATTATTTTTTCAACTTAGAATCGATTCAGAATCACAAGAATTCTTCCATTTTTTTTTTCTCATATAAATCTTTTCATTTCATATTCATAAATAAAAAAAAAAATGAGAAAAAAATAGAGATTCGGGCTGTTATTATTCATTTGATATAGTTCAGTACGTATATGCTTCACCCTTTTTTTTTGATTGGAATTTTGATGTAAGAATTCTTATAACAACACAGCCAACCCCATTTGTTAGAACATCTTCCTTTGAGTCTCTGCACCTATCCTTTTTCTTTCTTTCTGAACCTCTTTTTTTTTTCATTTGAAATGAAAAAAAAAAAAAGAAAAATGAAAAGAAAAAAAGAGTTGGCTCAGGATTGCCCATTTTTTTTTAATTCCAGGGTTTCTCTGAATTTGAAAATTTTCACTTAGTAGGTTTCCATACTAAGGCTCAAGACAATTAAGTCCGTAGCGTCTACCGATTTCGCCATATCCCCTTTTATTTAAAATTAGGATCTCAGTGTAATGTCTTTTCCCTTTAATTTGTTCATTTATGCCAGAACCGTCGAATTCCTTAGATTTGATATGGATTACTATACCGAAACCGAAGGTTGTTTCCTCCTATTTGTTTGATTTTTTGTCTATCTTTTTTCATCTCTATCCGAAGCCTATATTTGATCGATCTAATCAGAAATGATTTTATCATTTCTGTAGCTGCAATTCAATATGGATGGATATGTACCATATAGATTTCCCTCTCCTTTCATTTTCCCATGCAATTTGTAATACTCAAAGGGTCGATTCTTTGTTTTTCATCTTGGTCTCTGAATAAAAACATAAGAATATCTTATTCTGTTATTATAATGTTATTATAAAATATTATTATAATATTCTAATTAGTATAATATAATTAGTAGTTAGGTTTTCTTAGAACATACTTTTATAACTAAAATATAAAATTCCATTTATAACATTTCTAAATGGAATTTTTTTTCAAATTGAATTTCAATATAAATTTAAATAGAATCGAATTGTTCTAGACGAAAAGACAAAAAAGATTAGATTTATATATTTGTATTTGAAAATAAAAAAAAAATAGATAAGCCTAAACTAAAATAGAGTTTATTTATTGAATTTCTATACATGTAGAATTTATGCGAGCCCGCTTAGCTCAGAGGTTAGAGCATCGCATTTGTAATGCGATGGTCATCGGTTCGACTCCGATAGCTGGCTTTTTTTTATTTATTTGTTCAATTTATTTGACATGTTGGATAATTTTTTGAAATCAAAAAATAAAAAATAAAGGGGGGTAAAGCTCGGCAGACCAAATCAGGAAAAAGACTCTTTTTTTTTACTTTTTTCATAGTTGGTAATTTCTACGACATAACAGAATAAGTTAGTAACTTTTTTAACTTTTTGAAAAAAGGAAAGGTTATGTTTTTTTTTTACTTACATTTTTTTTCATTTTTTTATTTTAATACAAATTTCTTTTAATACAAAAATATATATATAATACAAAACTGGGTTCGTATATGATATTTATACACTTCATTTCATTATTGAGTTTTATTTAATTTAGTTTTTTTTTAAATGAAATTTAAATGAAATATATAAATTATAAAATAAAAAAAAAAAGAAAAATTTAAAAATTAAGGAGTCTTTATGTCGCGTTACCGAGGGCCTCGTTTCAAAAAAATACGTCGTCTAGGGGCTTTACCTGGATTAACTAATAAAAGGCCTCGAGCCGGAAGTGATCTTAGAAACCAACCGCGTCCCGGGAAAAGATCTCAATATCGTATTCGTCTAGAAGAAAAACAAAAATTACGTTTTCATTATGGTATTAATGAACGACAATTACTTAAATATGTTCGTATCGCCAGAAAAGCCAAAGGGTCAACAGGTCAGGTTTTACTCCAATTACTCGAAATGCGTTTGGATAACATCCTTTTTCGCTTGGGTATGGCTCCGACTATTCCCGGAGCCCGTCAATTAGTTAACCATAGACATATTTTAGTTAATGGTCGTATAATAGATATACCAAGTTATCGTTGCAAACCCCAAGATACTATTATGGCGAGGGATGAACAAAAATCCAGAGCTCTAATTCAAAATTATCTGGATTCATCCCCCCGTGAGGAATTGCCCAAACATTTGACTCTTCACCCATTTCCGTATAAGGGATTAGTCAATCAAATAATAGATAGTAAGTGGGTTGGGTTGAAAATAAATGAATTGCTAGTGGTAGAATATTATTCCCGTCAAACTTAACCCTAAATAGGGTCCATAAAATACAAAGAGTTCGGGCAATTTGACCCTTTTCTTTCACCAAACTAAATTCATTTACTTAAAGTTTTTAAAGTCAGGGGTTTAATCCGGATTTTTCTCACTCATATATCTTACCCAGTCCTGGATTTTGACGATTCACGTATCATAGATCGGCAGAAAGATTTTAATTCTTTGTCCATTCTTTCTAGTATTTTACGTATTGCTAGAAATAGAATATATCAAAATAAAAAAAGAAGGACCTAAGGTTCTAATAACGTAACGGTATTTTTTGTTGTTTGATTTGTTACGGTTAGGAAAAGTTGACGAATTAGGTGAAAAGTACGGAAAGAGAGGGATTCGAACCCTCGGTAAACAAAAGCCTACATAGCAGTTCCAATGCTACGCCTTGAACCACTCGGCCATCTCTCCTACACAATACAAGAACGATTATGACTCAGAAACCAAAAAAATAGCGAGACATTACTAGAATGATTATTTGATTCTTTTTCTTTTCTTCTTTGGATATCCTTACTTTTTAGATCATAATTCAATCAAAACCTTTTTTTTTTTTGACCTAATCGAAAAAATTCCTTGATTCTTCCGCTTCAATGAAATTGGAATAGTTGCTATACTACTACATAGGATTTAATAGGATTTATAGGATAGGATTTATAGGATTTTGATGACTTCGAATGGTATTCAACTATATTATTATTTTATTATTGAGTTTTGAAAAAGATTTGAGTATTTGGAATAAAAAAAAATAAAAAAAAAATCGATTTAGTATGAAGGTTCGTATGTTTATGTAAATTTCTTTTGTTTAGAAATGAATCTGTTTTATGTTACTTCGTACTGTAAAAATCCTTTGTTTGTGGAATCATTTTCCCACAAGGGAAAATTAGAGAATGGATTGATACCTATGCCGAAATCGCGGATAAATGGAAATTTTATTGATAAGACCTTTTCAATTGTGGCCAATATCTTATTACGAATAATTCCGACAACTTCAGGAGAAAAAGAGGCATTTACTTATTATAGAGATGGTGTGATTTGATTTTTTTTATTTTAGTTCATTTTACTGCTCCTAGTTTTACGAAAAAGGCACACGATTCGGGATATCAAATAAAAAATATTCTTATTCGATATTTATAGAAATAAACCTACGTTTGTTGAAGGTGAAGTTTAGAAATAGAACAATTCCTTCTGTCGTGTATCCCCGATTAATGCAGCCTCAGATACTATGCTTCATTTATCGATTTTAGTATTGAGCGAAAGGTTACGCCTATGTGTTCTATATTAAAGGTCAATCTACTTCCTAGTAATTATAGTACCAATAGGCGACATAGGGGAAGAATCACTACATCTAGTAATCGACAACACGAAAGCTTTGGGAAAAATTATCTACCTATTCCCTTTTCTTATCTGGACTGGGACTAAAAAAATGGTTGGGACAACAAACATCCATCTCGTTTGTACATTGGATACCCATATAACCATCGAAGACTGTTGAAGTGACTATTTCCTGGAAATTAGGAAGCGTTGAGGACAAAGGAATTGTTGGGGTTCTCTTTTATCTTTTATATTATATTTACACTTGATATTAGTAAAAGCTCTTGCTCAAGAAGGTTGGCTAGAGATTTTTTGTAAAAACACTAGCTCCGCTCAGTTCATAATGAGAATATTTCAATTCCTTTTGATTCCATGTATTTTTTATCTATTCTCATTATGTATATTATATTTAAGGGAGGAGCCGTATGAGATGAAAATTTCACGTACGGTTCTGGAACGGAGATTCTTTGAATCGAATAACGACCGTAACGGATGTCGGCTCAATCCGAAGGAAATTATGCGGAAGCTTTACAGAATTATTATGAAGCTATGCGACTAGAAATCGATCCCTACGATCGAAGTTATATACTCTATAATATAGGCCTTATCCATACAAGTAATGGAGAACATACGAAAGCTTTAGAATATTATTTTAGGGCACTAGAACGAAACCCATTCTTACCACAAGCTTTTAATAATATGGCAGTGATCTGTCATTACGTGCGACTATCTCCACTATAGAAAGAAAAAAGAATACCAAATCCACTCGTAAATACGAAAAAAAAATGGCCTCGCTACATATGCATCGTCCAAAACAACGATTTTTATGAGCTGTAGCAAAAAAAGAACCTTCATACAGATATATTACATAAAAATATGAAGAAATAAGATATGCCTATCTACTTTTTTCTACGTCTATGGATAAAAAATCTAATTGATAGAAAGAAAGCACCGTAAAGATTAATTAATGAGGTTTTTGGCCAATACATTAATAAAAGAACTGCTTACTTATGCCTATATATAAGAATAAGATAGAAAAAAGTTCGGAATTTACTTATGTAATAGAGTCAATCCACTAAGGTATTGAGCGGCGGTGTAGGATCAGATCCCAAAGATAGTAAGTCTTTTCTTTCTTACTTATGGAAGGAAAGACTTTTTCAAAGATTCTATATAAGTTTCGATATGAAAATAAATCTCGATATGAAACCGAGATAGTTACCTTGCAGAAAATACTAACGATAGGAGTAAATACCTATTCTATGCCTTATTTTTCTGCAGGTGGGAGAAAAGATAAAACTGATTATTAATCAATATAAAAGTTTGAAACTCATGCGATTAACTTCTTTTGGTTACCCCGAATAGTGGGATAGATCTATAAGAAATCTCATTCAGTTTGAAAGATAAAAAGGATACCAAAAGAATTTACTGAGGAGCCGTATGAGGTAGGAAACTCTCAAGTACGGTTCTAAGGAAAGGAATTGACTTACCTATTCCGACCGAGGAGAACAGGCCATTCGACAGGGGGATTCTGAAATTGCAGAGGCTTGGTTTGATCAAGCCGCTGAGTATTGGAAACAGGCTATAACGCTTACTCCTGGTAATTATATTGAAGCGCATAATTGGTTGAAGATCACGGGGCGTTTCGAATAAAAAATAAATGTTTTTATTCGAATTTTTGAGTTGTTAGAATTCATCTTGGGTCATTATTCAAAGAAAATTGAATAATTCTTCTGGGAAGAACCAATCAAAGAATTTCATTATATCCCTTCTCAGATCATTCTCGTTTGTCTGGCATTTCGTAGGAATAAAAAATATAGAGTACAGATATAGTAGAGAATAGATTTTTTTTTATTAAATCCAATTCTATTAAAACAAAAAATTCTATTAAAAATTAAAATAAATAAAAAAGATTTAAATATATATATAATTTTAATATATATATATAATAGACTAATAATATATAATAATAATCTAATAATATATAATAATAATCTAATAATATATAATAATAATATAATAATATATAATAATAATATAATAATTAAAATAAATTTAAATATTTTAATATAATAAATATAAAATAAATATAAAAATATAAAATAAATATAAAAATAGAATAATTTGAATATATTTATTATAATAAATATAATAATTGAAAAAAAAAAAGAAAAATAGAGAAATTTTATTCAAATAATTTTATATTCGAATATAAAAAAACCTTCGAAGGACTAAATACCGGGATGTTGCTTAGTAGTGGTTAACGACTGTTCATGCGATTTCGAATGTTTAGAATATATAGTAATTAATATTTTTAGTAATTAATATTTTCATAATTAGTATTAATTATGTAAAATATTAGGTAACTCCATTTAATATTTTCTAATTGAAGATAGGAATAGCTGAAACTGCACAAAAAAATCGTTTTTATGTAAAAAGAGTTTAGAAAAGTTTAAAAAGGTCCCTTGAGCGCCGCGCGTCTATGTCATAATAAATCCGAACACTTGCCCTGGATCGACTTCCAGATCATAATAG